GCTAGCGTAGCTTAACTAAAGCATAACACTGAAGATGTTAAGATGGGCCCTAGAAAGCCCCGCAGGCACAAAGGCTTGGTCCTGACTTTACTATCAACTTTAGCCATATTTACACATGCAAGTATCCGCAACCCTGTGAGAATGCCCCACAGTTTTCTGCCCGAAAACAAGGAGCTGGTATCAGGCACACAACCTTTAAAGCCCATGACGCCTTGCTTAGCCACACCCTCAAGGGAACTCAGCAGTGATAAACCTTAAGCTATAAGTGAAAACTTGACTTAGTTAAAGCTAAGAGGGCCGGTAAAACTCGTGCCAGCCACCGCGGTTATACGAGAGGCCCAAGTTGATTGATACCGGCGTAAAGCGTGGTTAAGGAATGTTAAAACTAAAGCCGAACATCTTCAAAGCAGTTATACGCATCCGAAGACACGAAGCCCCACCACGAAAGTGGCTTTATAAAACCTGACCCCACGAAAGCTATGATACAAACTGGGATTAGATACCCCACTATGCCTAGCCGTAAACGTTGATAGAAAGATACAATCCCTATCCGCCCGGGTACTACGAGCATTAGCTTGAAACCCAAAGGACTTGGCGGTACTTTAGATCCCCCTAGAGGAGCCTGTTCTATAACCGATGACCCCCGTTTAACCTCACCCTCCCTTGTTTCTCCCGCCTATATACCGCCGTCGTCAGCTTACCCTGTGAGGGTTTAATAGTAAGCAAAATTGGCACCGCCCAGAACGTCAGGTCGAGGTGTAGCGCATGAGAGGGGAAGAAATGGGCTACATTCGCTATGTCAGCGAATACGAACGATGTATTGAAAACGTACATCCGAAGGAGGATTTAGCAGTAAGTGGAAAATAGAGTGTTCCACTGAAATCGGCTCTGAAGTGCGTACACACCGCCCGTCACTCTCCCCAAGCCCACAACCACATATAACTAAAACACTATACCTGCAAAGGGGAGGCAAGTCGTAACATGGTAAGTGTACCGGAAGGTGCACTTGGAAAAATCAGAGTATAGCTAAGATAGGATAGCATTTCCCTTACACTGAAAAGTCATCCGTGCAAACCGGATTACCCTGACGCCAACCAGCTAGCCCACCTCAATAAAACCAACAATTCAATATTAATAACCCCAAACACACCACCTTCCAATAAACAAACCATTTTTCCCCCCTAGTATGGGCGACAGAAAAGGAATAACGGAGCAATAGAGAAAGTACCGCAAGGGAACGCTGAAAGAGGAATGAAAAAACTCAGTGAAGCTTAAAGAAGCAGAGATTTTACCTCGTACCTTTTGCATCATGATTTAGTTAGTATTACCCGAGCAGAGAGCACTTTAGTTTGGACCCCCGAAACTACGTGAGCTACTCCAAGACAGCCTATTAATAGGGCAAACCCGTCTCTGTGGCAAAAGAGTGGGAAGAACTTTGAGTAGAGGTGACAGACCTACCGAACCTAGTTATAGCTGGTTACCTGAGACTTGGATAGGAGTTCAGCCTCCTAGCTTCTCTATTCACCACGGTCTCACCCCTACCGATATTTTAAGAAGCTAAGAGAGTTAATCAAAGGGGGTACAGCCCCTTTGAAACAAGATACAACTTTTCCAGGAGGATAAAGATCACAATCACCAAAGGTAACAATGCCCCGGTGGGCCTAAAAGCAGCCACCCTTATAGAAAGCGTTAAAGCTCAAGCATTACCTCAACCCATACATTTAGATAACCAAATCTTAATCCCCTAACATTATCAGGTCGTCTCATGCAAACATGAGAGCGCACATGCTAATATGAGTAATAAGAGAGCACCCGCCTCTCTCCTCGCACACGTGTAAATCGGAACGGACCCCCACCGAAACTTAACGGCCCCAAACAAAGAGGGAAGTGAACAGCAAGTAAGCAACTAGAAAATCATCCAACCAACAACCGTTAACCCCACACTGGTGTGCCCCCGAGGAAAGACTAAAGGAAAAAGAAGGAACTCGGCAAACATACATAAGCCTCGCCTGTTTACCAAAAACATCGCCTCTTGCAAAAATAAAGAATAAGAGGTCCAGCCTGCCCTGTGACTATATGTTTAACGGCCGCGGTATTTTAACCGTGCGAAGGTAGCGTAATCACTTGTCTTTTAAATGAAGACCTGTATGAATGGCATAACGAGGGCTTAACTGTCTCCTTTTTCAAGTCAATGAAATTGATCTCCCCGTGCAGAAGCGGGGATGAGAACATAAGACGAGAAGACCCTATGGAGCTTTAGACACCAAGGCATATCATGTTAACTATACCTAATTAAAGGATAAAACCAAATGAACCATGCCCGTATGTCTTTGGTTGGGGCGACCGCGGGGAAATATAAAACCCCCACGTGGAATGGGAGTACTAACTCCTACAACCAAGAGCTGCAGCTCTAACAAACAGAATTTCTGACCAACAAGATCCGGCAATGCCGATCAACGGACCGAGTTACCCTAGGGATAACAGCGCAATCCCCTTTTAGAGCCCATATCGACAAGGGGGTTTACGACCTCGATGTTGGATCAGGACATCCTAATGGTGCAGCCGCTATTAAGGGTTCGTTTGTTCAACGATTAAAGTCCTACGTGATCTGAGTTCAGACCGGAGTAATCCAGGTCAGTTTCTATCTATGACGTGTTTTTTTCTAGTACGAAAGGACCGAAAAGAAGAGGCCAATACTCAAAGCACGCCTCACCCCTCCTATTGAAAACAACTAAAATAGGCAAAAGGGCACACCCCTAAATGCCCAAGATAATGGCATGTTGGGGTGGCAGAGCCCGGTTATTGCAAAAGACCTAAGCCCTTTTCACAGAGGTTCAAGTCCTCTCCTCAACTATGATTACCATCCTTATAACTCACATCCTTAACCCATTAGCCTTCATCGTACCCGTCCTGCTCGCCGTAGCTTTCCTTACCCTAATTGAACGAAAAGTCCTAGGCTACATACAACTACGAAAAGGACCAAACATCGTTGGACCTTATGGACTTCTCCAACCAATCGCAGATGGAGTAAAACTATTCATCAAAGAGCCCATTCGACCATCCACTTCCTCTCCTGTCCTCTTCCTTCTGGCCCCCATGCTTGCACTAACCCTTGCCCTCACCCTTTGGGCACCCATACCCCTTCCATACCCCGTAGCCGATTTAAACTTAGGCATCTTATTTATTCTCGCTTTATCAAGCTTAGCGGTCTATTCGATCCTTGGTTCAGGTTGAGCATCCAATTCAAAATACGCCCTCATCGGAGCCCTCCGAGCTGTTGCCCAAACAATTTCCTACGAAGTTAGTCTTGGACTCATTCTACTCAACGCAATCATCTTTACAGGAGGCTTTACACTACAAACCTTTAACATCGCCCAAGAAGCTATTTGATTAATTATCCCCGCATGACCATTAGCCGCCATATGATATATTTCAACCCTCGCAGAAACAAACCGAGCCCCCTTTGACCTCACCGAAGGAGAATCTGAGCTAGTCTCAGGTTTCAACGTTGAATATGCTGGAGGACCATTCGCCCTATTTTTCCTAGCAGAATACGCAAACATCCTACTTATGAACACTCTTTCCGCCACACTATTCTTAGGTGCCTCCCATATCCCTACCTTACCAGAACTAACCGCCGCCAACCTAATAATTAAGGCAGCCCTACTCTCAATGGTCTTCCTCTGAGTACGGGCCTCCTACCCCCGATTTCGATACGACCAACTGATACACCTTATCTGAAAAAACTTTCTCCCCCTCACTTTAGCATTAGTAATTTGACACCTCTCACTCCCCATCGCATTCGCAGGCCTACCGCCCCAACTATAATACCGGATTCGTGCCTGAAACCCAAGGGCCACTTTGATAGAGTGAACCATGGGGGTTAAAGTCCCCCCGACTCCTTTTAGAAAGAAGGGATTTGAACCCTACCTAAAGAGATCAAAACTCTTTGTGCTTCCACTACACCACTTCCTAGTAAAATCAGCTAATTAAGCTTTTGGGCCCATACCCCAAACATGTTGGTTAAAATCCTTCTTTTACTAATGAACCCTTACATCTTAGCCACTCTCCTATTCGGCCTAGGCCTGGGAACCACAATTACATTCGCGAGCTCACACTGACTCCTCGCGTGAATAGGACTTGAAATAAACACCCTCGCCATTATCCCATTAATAGCACAGAACCACCACCCGCGAGCAGTAGAAGCGACCACCAAATACTTTCTCACTCAAGCCACCGCAGCTGCCATACTCCTGTTTGCCAGTACCACCAACGCCTGACTCACAGGACAATGAAATATTGACCAAATAACACACCCTCTCCCCACCACCATAATTATCCTAGCACTAGCTTTAAAAATTGGCTTAGCCCCGGTCCACGCATGACTACCCGAGGTCCTTCAAGGATTAGACCTCACCACAGGACTTATTCTCTCCACTTGACAAAAACTTGCCCCTTTCGCCCTCCTCCTTCAAATCCACCCTACAAACTCCTCCCTCTTAATAGGACTCGGCTTAATATCTACTATAGTAGGTGGTTGAGGTGGACTAAACCAGACCCAGCTACGAAAAATCCTGGCCTATTCCTCTATCGCCCACCTAGGATGAATAATGCTTGTCATACAATTCTCGCCTTCACTCACCCTACTTACCCTTCTCACTTACTTTGTTATGACATTTTCAACCTTCCTCGTATTCAAACTCAATAAAGCCACAAACATTAACATATTAGCCACTTCCTGGACCAAAACCCCTGCACTCACAGCCCTTACACCCTTAGTTCTCCTTTCATTAGGCGGACTCCCCCCACTTACAGGGTTCATGCCAAAATGGCTTATCTTACAAGAACTATCCAAGCAAGACCTCGCCCCCATGGCAACCCTAGCTGCCCTCACTGCCCTCCTCAGCCTCTACTTCTATCTACGGCTCTCCTACGCAATAACTCTAACAATATCCCCTAATAACCTAACCGGTACCACTCCTTGGCGCCTTCCCTCTATTCAACTTACCCTCCCGTTAAGCATATCCCTAGTAGCCACCCTTACCCTACTACCCCTCACCCCTGCCATCACAGCAATACTGACCCTCTAAGGGACTTAGGATAACAAAAGTCCAAGGGCCTTCAAAGTCCTAAGTGGAGGTGAAAATCCCCCAGCCCCTGATAAGACTTGCGGGACATTACCCCACATCTCCTGCATGCAAAACAGACACTTTAATTAAGCTAAAGCCTTCCTAGACAGGCAGGCCTCGATCCTACAAACTCTTAGTTAACAGCTAAGCGCCCAAACCAGCGAGCATCCGTCTATCTTTCCCCGCCTTTTAACAAAGAGTAGAGGCGGGGAAAGCCCCGGCAGACGACTAGTCTGCTCCTTAAGATTTGCAATCTTACATGACAAACACCTCGGAGCTTGATAAGAAGAGGGCTCAAACCTCTGTATATGGGGCTACAATCCACCGCTTACTCAGCCATCTTACCTGTGGCAATCACACGTTGATTTTTCTCGACTAATCATAAAGACATCGGCACCCTATATCTAGTATTTGGTGCATGAGCTGGAATAGTAGGTACAGCCTTAAGCCTTCTCATTCGAGCTGAACTGAGCCAACCAGGCGCCCTTTTGGGAGATGACCAGATCTACAATGTAATCGTTACGGCCCATGCCTTTGTAATGATTTTCTTTATAGTAATACCAATCATGATTGGAGGATTTGGAAACTGACTTATTCCTCTAATGATTGGAGCCCCAGACATAGCCTTCCCTCGAATAAATAATATAAGCTTTTGACTCTTACCACCCTCTTTCCTGCTTCTGTTAGCCTCGTCAGGGGTTGAAGCCGGTGCTGGAACTGGTTGAACAGTCTACCCCCCTTTAGCTGGTAACCTCGCTCACGCCGGAGCCTCAGTTGATCTAACTATTTTCTCACTACACCTAGCGGGGATTTCCTCAATTCTTGGAGCTATTAACTTTATTACAACCATTATTAACATAAAACCCGCAGCTATCTCCCAATACCAAACACCACTATTTGTGTGATCCGTCCTAATTACGGCCGTACTACTTTTATTATCTCTACCAGTCCTAGCCGCTGGAATTACAATACTTCTCACCGATCGAAACCTAAATACAACCTTTTTTGACCCTGCAGGAGGAGGAGACCCAATTCTTTACCAGCATTTATTTTGATTCTTTGGTCACCCGGAAGTCTATATTCTTATTTTACCCGGCTTTGGGATAATCTCGCACATTGTTGCCTACTATTCCGGTAAAAAAGAACCCTTTGGGTATATGGGTATAGTGTGGGCTATAATGGCTATTGGTCTACTAGGGTTCATCGTATGAGCCCATCATATGTTTACGGTAGGTATGGACGTAGACACACGAGCCTACTTTACATCTGCAACAATAATTATCGCAATTCCTACTGGTGTTAAAGTCTTTAGCTGACTCGCAACTCTACACGGAGGTTCTATTAAATGAGAAACTCCACTTTTATGAGCCATCGGCTTCATTTTTCTTTTTACAGTTGGAGGTCTAACAGGTATCGTTCTAGCTAATTCATCCATCGACATCGTCCTGCACGACACATACTACGTTGTAGCCCACTTCCATTATGTCCTATCTATAGGAGCTGTATTCGCCATCGTAGCTGCCTTTGTACACTGATTCCCTCTATTTACAGGGTATACCCTACATAGCACATGAACTAAAATCCACTTTGGAGTAATGTTTATTGGTGTAAACCTTACATTCTTCCCCCAGCATTTCCTTGGTTTAGCTGGTATGCCCCGACGATATTCAGATTACCCAGACGCTTATACCCTATGAAACACAGTTTCCTCTATTGGATCCTTAATTTCTCTCGTAGCAGTTATTATGTTCCTATTTATTATTTGAGAAGCATTCGCCGCTAAACGTGAAGTACTCTCAGTAGAACTTACTGCAACAAACGTGGAATGATTACACGGCTGCCCTCCCCCTTACCACACATTTGAAGAACCTGCATTCGTTCTAGTCCAATCGGACTAACGAGAAAGGGAGGAGTCGAACCCCCATATGTTGGTTTCAAGCCAGCCACATCAACCGCTCTGTCACTTTCTTTATAAGATACTAGTAAAACAAAATATTACACTGCCTTGTCGAGGCAGAGTTGTGGGTTTAATCCCCGCGTATCTTGCACTAATAATGGCACATCCCTCTCAGCTAGGATTTCAAGATGCAGCTTCACCTGTAATAGAAGAACTTCTTCACTTTCATGACCACGCCTTAATAATTGTCTTTCTTATCAGCACGCTGGTACTTTACATTATTGTGGCTATAATCTCAACCAAACTCACCAATAAATACATTCTAGATTCCCAAGAAATTGAAATTATCTGAACAATTCTCCCAGCTATAATCCTCATTCTCATTGCCCTTCCATCCCTTCGAATTCTTTACCTTATGGATGAAATTAATGATCCCCACCTAACCATTAAAGCCGTAGGACATCAATGATACTGAAGCTATGAGTATACAGACTATGAAGATCTAGGTTTTGACTCTTACATAATTCCCACACAAGATTTAGCCCCCGGTCAATTCCGGCTACTTGAAACAGACCATCGAATAGTTATTCCAGTAGAATCCCCCATTCGAATTCTTATTTCCGCTGAAGATGTACTTCACTCATGAGCAGTTCCTTCCCTTGGTGTAAAAATAGACGCAGTTCCCGGACGATTAAACCAAACAGCCTTTATCGCATCCCGACCAGGAGTCTTTTATGGCCAATGCTCTGAAATCTGCGGAGCCAACCACAGTTTTATACCTATCGTAGTCGAAGCAGTTCCACTAGAACATTTTGAAAACTGATCATCCCTAATACTTGAAGACGCCTCGCTAAGAAGCTAAACCGGGCACAGCATTAGCCTTTTAAGCTAAAGATTGGTGATTCCCAACCACCCCTAGCGACATGCCCCAACTCAATCCCTCACCTTGACTTGCTATTCTAGTCTTCTCTTGATTAGTTTTCCTAATCATTATTCCCCCAAAAGTTATAGCACATACCTTCCCAAATGAACCAACACCCCAAAGCACAGAAAAACCTAAAGGGGAACCCTGAAACTGACCATGACACTAAGCTTTTTTGACCAATTCATAAGCCCTGTTTATCTAGGCATCCCTCTAATTGGCCTAGCCTTAACCTTACCTTGACTTCTCTTCCCCGCACCCACAACCCGATGACTAAACAACCGACTACTTACACTCCAAAACTGGTTTATCGGGCGATTTGCTCATGAACTTTTCATACCTGTAAATCTTCCAGGACATAAATGAGCCGTCCTATTAACATCGTTAATGTTATTTTTAATTTCTTTAAATATACTAGGTCTCCTCCCATACACCTTCACCCCTACCACCCAGTTATCTCTTAACATGGGCTTTGCATTCCCCCTTTGATTAGCAACAGTTATTACCGGAATGCGAAATCAACCCACCGAAGCCCTTGGCCATCTCCTTCCAGAAGGAACCCCTACCCCTCTAATCCCAGTCCTTATTATTATCGAAACAATTAGCCTATTTATTCGCCCCTTAGCCTTAGGAGTACGACTAACAGCCAACCTTACAGCTGGCCATCTCCTAATTCAACTAATCGCAACCGCCGCAACCGTCCTCTTACCACTAATACCAACTGTCGCAATCCTAACAGCAACCGTACTCTTCCTCCTAACACTCCTGGAAGTTGCCGTAGCCATAATCCAAGCTTATGTATTCGTACTACTTTTAAGCCTCTACCTACAAGAAAACGTCTAATGGCCCACCAAGCACACGCATACCATATAGTTGACCCCAGCCCATGGCCCCTTACAGGCGCAACTGCCGCCCTACTTATGACGTCAGGCCTCGCTATTTGATTCCACTTTCACTCCACTACACTAATTGTTATTGGAACAGCTCTTCTTCTCCTTACCATGTATCAATGATGACGGGATATTATTCGAGAGGGAACCTATCAAGGACACCATACACCACCCGTCCAAAAAGGGTTACGATACGGAATAATCCTTTTCATTACCTCCGAAGTCTTCTTCTTCTTAGGATTTTTCTGAGCCTTCTACCACGCTAGTCTTGCTCCCACCCCTGAATTAGGAGGCTGCTGACCACCCACAGGTATTACCACACTAGACCCATTTGAAGTTCCACTACTAAACACCGCAGTACTCCTTGCCTCAGGGGTGACAGTAACCTGAGCACACCATAGCATTATGGAAGGACTACGAAAACAAGCAATTCAATCCCTAACATTAACTATTATTCTAGGCTTTTATTTCACCTTCCTCCAAGCTATAGAATATTACGAAGCCCCTTTTACAATTGCAGACGGGGTGTATGGCTCTACATTCTTCGTAGCCACAGGCTTCCACGGACTACATGTTATTATCGGCTCCACATTCTTAGCCGTATGCTTACTCCGCCAAATCCAGTACCACTTTACATCCGACCACCATTTCGGATTTGAGGCAGCCGCCTGATACTGACATTTCGTAGACGTTGTTTGACTATTCCTGTATGTATCCATCTATTGATGAGGATCTTAATCTTTCTAGTATCAGCTCAGTATAAGTGACTTCCAATCACCAGGTCTTGGTTAAAACCCAAGGAAAGATAATGAGTCTAATCACAACAATTATTATAATCGCCACCGCACTCTCTACCATCCTAGCCATTGTATCCTTCTGACTACCCTTGATAACACCAGATCATGAAAAACTCTCCCCCTATGAATGTGGTTTTGATCCCCTTGGCTCCGCCCGCCTTCCATTTTCACTTCGCTTTTTCCTTGTTGCTATCCTTTTCCTCCTATTCGACCTAGAAATTGCCCTCCTCCTACCCCTCCCCTGAGGAGATCAGTTACCCACACCCCTGACTACATTCTTATGAGCCTCTGCCGTACTGATTCTACTAACTTTAGGATTAATCTATGAATGACTTCAAGGAGGCCTAGAATGAGCTGAGTAGGTAATTAGTCTAAGAAAAACACTTGATTTCGGCTCAAGAACTTGTGGTTAAAGTCCATAATTGCCTAATGACCCCCGTTCACTTCGCTTTCTCATCAACCTTTGTACTAGGATTGGCAGGCCTAGCATTCCACCGAACACATCTTCTTTCAGCCCTTTTATGTTTAGAGGCTATAATACTTTCCCTATTTATTGCCCTATCAATCTGAGCCTTGCAGTTAGACTCAACCAATTTCTCAGCTTCTCCTATACTCCTACTAGCTTTCTCAGCTTGCGAAGCTAGTGCAGGCCTGGCTCTCTTAGTAGCCACTTCCCGTACCCATGGAAGCGATCGCCTGCAAAGCCTCAACCTTCTACAATGCTAAAAGTTCTCATCCCAACACTCATGCTCGTTCCAACAACCTGGTGAGTTAATCCAAAATGATTATGACCTACTACGCTCACCCACAGCCTCATTATTGCACTCGCCAGCCTGACTTGATTGGTAAACCTATCAGAAACAGGTTGAACTTCCCTTAACCTATACATGGCCACCGACCCCCTATCCACCCCCCTCCTCGTACTCACCTGTTGATTATTACCCCTAATAATCCTAGCCAGCCAAAACCACACAACCTCAGAACCCCTTAACCGCCAACGAATGTATATTACCCTATTAACATCCCTTCAAATCTTCCTAATTATAGCCTTCAGTGCTACCGAAATTATTATATTTTATGTTATATTTGAAGCTACTCTAATTCCAACACTAGTAATCATTACCCGCTGAGGTAATCAAACAGAACGATTAAACGCAGGAACATACTTTTTATTTTATACACTAGCAGGCTCACTACCCCTACTTGTCGCCCTCCTCCTCCTCCAAAATAATACTGGAACCCTCTCCCTCTTAACACTTCAATACTCCACCCCTATACATCTAGAATCATATGCAGACAAACTATGATGAGCAGGCTGCTTATTAGCATTCCTAGTTAAGATACCTCTGTATGGTGTACACCTCTGACTTCCTAAAGCACACGTAGAAGCCCCAATTGCAGGTTCAATAGTACTTGCAGCCGTACTTCTAAAACTAGGAGGTTACGGTATAATACGAATGATGATTATACTAGAACCACTCACAAAAGAACTCAGCTACCCCTTTATTATCTTTGCCCTATGAGGTGTTATCATGACAGGCTCAATTTGCCTTCGCCAAACAGATCTAAAATCCCTAATCGCCTACTCATCAGTAAGTCATATAGGACTTGTCGCAGGGGGTATCCTAATCCAAACACCATGAGGATTTACAGGAGCCTTAATCCTTATAATTGCACACGGTTTGACATCGTCCGCCCTGTTCTGTTTAGCAAACACTAACTACGAACGAACCCACAGCCGGACAATAGTACTAGCACGAGGCCTGCAGATAGCACTACCCCTCATAGCAACCTGATGATTCATTGCTAGCCTTGCCAACCTAGCACTACCCCCCTTGCCTAACCTTATGGGAGAACTCATAATTATTACCTCTTTATTCAACTGATCACATTGAACCCTAATCCTAACGGGAGCCGGCACTTTGATTACTGCTGGTTACTCACTTTACATATTCCTAATAACCCAACGAGGCCCCCTTCCCGCACATATTATTGCCCTAGACCCCTCACATTCCCGAGAACATTTAATTATAACCCTTCACCTACTTCCCCTAATCCTCCTTATCCTCAAACCTGAGCTGATTTGAGGCTGAACCGCCTGTAGATATAGTTTAACACAAAACATTAGACTGTGGCTCTAAAGATAGGGGTTAAAACCCCCTTATTTACCGAGAGAGACTCGCCAGTAACGAAAACTGCTAATTTTCGCGACCTTGGTTAAACCCCAAGGCTCACTCGCACAGCTTCTAAAGGATAACAGCTCATCCGCTGGTCTTAGGAACCAGAAACTCTTGGTGCAAATCCAAGTAGCAGCTATGCACCCCACCTCTCTAATAATAACAACAAGCCTAATTATTATCTTTTTACTGCTAGCCTACCCCGTATTTACAACTCTCTCCCCCCACCCTCAAACCCCTGACTGAGCATTAACAAAGGTTAAAACTGCGGTTAAACTAGCATTTTTCGTCAGCCTACTGCCATTGTTCCTGTTCCTAAACGAGGGGGCAGAAGCTATCATCACCAATTGAAACTGAATGAACACCCTCACATTTGACATCAATATTAGCCTAAAATTCGACCATTACTCGATCATTTTCACCCCAATTGCACTGTACGTAACATGATCCATCCTAGAATTTGCATCCTGATATATACACGCCGACCCTTTCATAAACCGATTCTTCAAATACTTATTAGTATTCCTCATCGCAATAATTATTCTAGTTACCGCAAACAACATATTCCAACTCTTCATTGGATGAGAAGGTGTAGGCATTATATCCTTCCTCCTTATCGGTTGATGATACGGACGAGCAGATGCAAACACAGCCGCCCTACAAGCAGTCCTTTACAACCGAGTCGGGGATATTGGACTCATTCTTGCTATAGCTTGAATAGCAACCAACCTTAACTCATGAGAAATACAACAAATATTTGCAACCGCTGAAAACTTCGACCTGACCCTCCCACTTCTTGGACTGATCCTCGCCGCCACCGGCAAATCAGCCCAATTTGGACTTCACCCGTGACTCCCCTCTGCCATGGAGGGTCCTACACCGGTCTCTGCCCTACTGCATTCCAGCACCATGGTCGTTGCAGGCATTTTTCTTTTGGTCCGAATAAGCCCACTTCTAGAAAACAACCAAACAGCCTTAACCCTCTGCCTATGCTTAGGCGCTCTTACAACCCTCTTTACCGCCACCTGCGCCCTCACCCAGAATGATATTAAAAAAATTGTAGCATTCTCAACATCTAGTCAGCTAGGTCTTATAATAGTAACAATTGGTCTCAACCAACCCCAGCTCGCCTTCCTCCATATTTGCACACACGCCTTCTTTAAAGCAATACTCTTCCTCTGCTCGGGATCAATTATCCACAGCCTAAATGACGAACAAGACATTCGTAAAATAGGAGGCATACACCACCTTACCCCCTTTACCTCCTCTTGCCTCACCATTGGCAGCTTAGCCCTCACCGGTACGCCTTTCCTAGCAGGATTCTTTTCTAAAGACGCCATTATCGAATCACTAAACACATCCCACCTTAACGCCTGAGCCCTAACACTTACACTACTTGCCACCTCATTTACAGCTATTTATAGCCTTCGAGTTGTATTCTTCGTCTCCATGGGTCACCCACGATTCAATGCTCTCTCACCTATTAATGAAAATAATCCAACAGTAATTAACCCTATCAAACGACTGGCATGAGGAAGCATTGTTGCTGGCCTTTTAATTACCTCCAATATTACCCCCCTAAAAACACCAGTCATATCTATACCACCCCTACTAAAACTAGCAGCCCTGATCGTTACAATTCTTGGCCTAATTACTGCCCTAGAATTAGCATCATTAACAAGTAAACAATTCAAACCAACCCCTATAATTACCTCCCACCATTTCTCCAACATACTAGGTTTCTTCCCATCCGTTATTCACCGCTTTACACCCAAACTCAACTTAGTACTGGGCCAATCCATCGCCAGCCAAATGGTTGACCAAACCTGACTAGAAAAAACTGGCCCTAAAGCCTTAGCCTCATCCAACATCCCACTAATTACTACCACAAGTAATACCCAACAAGGCATAATCAAAACCTATCTTGCCCTTTTCCTTCTCACCATAACTCTTGCGACCCTATTAATCTCCTATTAAACAGCCCGTACCGCACCCCGATCCATCCCTCGTGTTAACTCCAACACCACAAACAAAGTAAGAAGCAACACCCACGCGCTAATTACTAATATACCTCCACCCAACGAGTATATTAAAGCAACCCCTCCTATATCCCCTCGAAACATAGATAACTCCCCTATATCATCAGCAGGCACCCAAGAAGTTTCATACCAACCCCCTCAGAAAAAGCCGCAAGCTAACACAACCCCTACCATATAAACTACCATATACACCACAACAGCTGGACTCCCTCAACTCTCAGGATAAGGTTCAGCAGCCAAAGCTGCCGAATAAGCAAATACAACTAACATCCCACCTAGATAAATCAGAAACAGAATTAATGACAAAAAAGATCCACCATGGCCAACTAAAACCCCACATCCTATCCCCGCTACAACTACCAAACCCAAAGCTGCAAAATAAGGAGAGGGATTAGAAGCTACCGCAACTAGACCCAACACTAAACCAAACAATAACAGACACATTATATAAGTCATAATTCCTGCCAGGACTTTAACCAGGACTAATGGCTTGAAAAACCACCGTTGTTATTCAACTACAAGAACCCTAATGGCAAGCCTTCGAAAAACCCACCCACTCCTAAAAATCGCTAACGACGCAGTGGTTGATCTCCCAACCCCTTCTAACATCTCCGTGTGATGAAATTTCGGCTCACTTCTTGGTCTTTGTTTAATCTCCCAAGTCCTAACAGGACTATTCCTTGCAATACACTACACCCCTGACGTTGAATCAGCCTTCGCTTCTGTAGCACACATTTGTCGAGACGTAAACTTCGGATGACTCATCCGAAATCTCCATGCAAACGGAGCATCCTTCTTCTTCATCTGTATTTACCTCCACATTGGACGAGGTCTCTACTACGGCTCCTACCTTAACAAAGAAACCTGAAATGTTGGAGTCGTCCTCTATCTTCTAGTCATGATGACCGCCTTCGTCGGCTACGTCCTTCCTTGAGGACAAATATCATTCTGAGGTGCTACCGTCATTACCAATCTTTTATCCGCTGTACCTTACGTAGGCACCATACTAGTAGAATGAATTTGAGGAGGTTTCTCAGTCGACAACGCCACCCTCACTCGATTCTTCGCCTTCCACTTCCTCTTCCCCTTCGTTATCATTGCCATGACAATTCTCCACCTGTTGTTCCTCCACGAAACCGGATCAAACAACCCCATTGGACTGAACTCAAATGCAGACAAGATCTCATTCCACCCATATTTCATTTACAAAGACCTCCTAGGCTTTGCGGTACTATTACTTGGACTTGCCTGCCTCGCACTATTTACACCTAACCTTTTAGGAGACCCGGACAACTTCACACCCGCAAACCCAATAGTTACCCCACCACACATCAAGCCCGAGTGATATTTCCTATTCGCATACGCCATTCTGCGATCAATCCCAAACAAACTAGGAGGTGTCCTAGCCCTTCTAGCCTCCATCCTCGTTCTCATGGTTGTCCCATTCCTACATACATCCAAACAACGAGCGCTAACATTCCGACCAGCCTCCCAATTCCTATTCTGAACCCTAATCGCAAACGTAGCTATTCTTACATGAATCGGCGGTATACCAGCAGAACAACCCTTTATCATCATCGGCCAAGTTGCATCCGTCCTTTACTTCTCCTTATTCCTAATTTTCTTCCCACTAGCAGGATGAGCGGAAAACAAAGTCCTCGGATGATCCTGCATTAGTAGCTCAGCGTCAGAGCGCCGGTCTTGTAAACCGGACGCCGGAGGTTAAAATCCTCCCTTTTGCTCAAAGAAAGGAGATTCTAACTCCTACCCCTAACTCCCAAAGCTAGGATTCTAAACTAAACTATTCTTTGCAGCAACTTACAATATGTATTTTTAAGTACATGTATGTATTTACACCATACACTAATATTAACCATATATTCCTAGTATTAAAGACATATATGTACACTAACATATATAGTATTTAACCATTCATATATATGAATACATATAACTAAGGGTTACATAAACCATATATTGATATATTTTGCATTAATTGAAATAGTAATAAGCGAAACTTAAGACCTATCACAAGAATTCACCGGTCTAGATATACCAGGACCCACCACCCCGTTAAAATCAGAATCTTAATGTAGTAAGAGCCTACCATCCAGCTCATTTCTTAATGCATACGGTTATTGAAGGTGAGGGACAATAATCGTGGGGGTTTCACTTAGTGAATTATTCCTGGCATTTGGTTCCTATTTCAGGGCCATATATTGATATTATTCCCCATTCTTTCCTTGAAGCTTGCATAAGTTAATGGTGGAGTACATACGACTCGTTACCCAACATGCCGGGCGTTCTCTCCATCGGGCAAGGGTTTTCCTTTTTTGGTTTCCTTTCACTTGACATTTCAGAGTGCACACGGTAATGATGAGTAAGGTAGTACATTTCCTTGCCTGCAGAGGAAATAGTATTAATGGTGGAAAGATTTTACATAAGAACCACATACTTGGATATCAAGAGCATAAATGAAATATTTCTCCTAGAATACCTAAGATTTACCCCCTCGGCTTTTGCGCGTTAAACCCCCCTACCCCCCTAAACTCGTGAGATCACTAACACTTCTGTAAACCCCCCGTAAACAGAAAGATCTCGAGTAGGATATTTTATAGTCCAAAGTGTGTTTATTTACATTATTGTAAATATTACGTAT